ATCAATGATATAAAATTCCAATATGTAAGGTCTATGAGTCATCTCATATAAAGGGAATGTAATAAAGCATCAATACTGATTAATCCATAATTAGACAAATCCATGCATAGAACAAAAAATCAAGAGCCCCGAGCCAATAAAGACTGAGAAGGTTGACTCAAAATTTCCTTAGGGGCTCCGTTGTAGAATTCAGACCTAACCATTAATTGAGAAGTGGTGGGAACGACAGAACCTGTGAATGCATAAGATTCTATTGAAAGCGAATCCTAATGATTCATTGGGTAGGATGGCGGAACGAACCAGAAACCTATTCGTTTATTCTGAGAGATCATGTGATAGACTAATCTTACAACTGAATGTTGAAAGAGTAAATATTCGCCCGCGAATTTTTTTTTTTCTAAATAAAATTTTAGTCGATTCAATAGAATAATAAAAGGCAAAAGAAAATAAAGATTATAACGTTATACCAAAACAACATTATCTATAAATAGAATAGATTTAGAATTATTAATCTATTAGATGAATAGATGAAATTTAAAATAATCCCACGATTCCGTATATTATTCACCGTGTATATTATTTTTTAATCGTTTAATTCGCGAGGAGCTGGATGAGAAGAAACTCTCATGTCCGGTTCTGTAGTAGAGATGGATGGAATTGATAACCAACCATCAACTATAACCCCAAAAGAACCAGATTCCGTAAACAACATAGAGGGAGGATGAAAGGAATATCTTATCGAGGTAATCGTATTTGCTTCGGTAGATATGCTCTTCAAGCGCTTGAACCCGCTTGGATTACATCTAGACAAATAGAAGCAGGGCGGCGCGCGATGACACGAAATGCCCGTCGCGGTGGAAAAATATGGGTACGCATATTTCCAGACAAACCAGTTACAGTAAGACCTACAGAAACACGTATGGGTTCGGGGAAAGGATCTCCCGAATATTGGGTAGCTGTCGTTAAACCCGGTAGAATACTTTATGAAATGAGTGGAGTAGCAGAAAATATAGCTCGAAGGGCTATTTCAATAGCGGCATCTAAAATGCCTATACGAACTCAATTCATTCTTTCGGGATAGGAATGTAGAAACAAAGGAAAAGGAGTTTTTTGGATGAGAAAAAAATGAAGGTTTCTTTTTTTGTTTTGAACAAATAATATTTCTTTTTTTTTATTTAGACCTTGGCATTGAAAAAGAAAAAACCGATAAAAAAAAATGATATGATTCAACCTCAAACCCATTTGAATGTAGCGGATAACAGCGGGGCCCGAGAATTGATGTGTATTCGAATCATAGGAGCTAGTAATAGACGATATGCTCATATTGGTGATGTTATTGTTGCTGTAATCAAGGAAGCAGTACCAAACACACCTCTAGAAAGATCAGAAGTGATTCGAGCGGTAATTGTACGTACTTGTAAAGAACTCAAACGCGACAACGGTATGATAATACGATATGATGACAATGCTGCAGTTGTTATTGATCAAGAAAAAAATCCAAAAGGAACCCGAATCTTTGGCGCGATCGCCCGGGAATTAAGACAGTTAAATTTTACTAAAATAGTTTCATTAGCACCTGAGGTATTATAAGGTAAGACCGTAATATAGTATTTGAATAAGACTGATTTATTAGTAGATTGTTTATCTATCATGTATATACCTTTTAAAATTAACTTTTAAAATTAATAAATATTTTATAATTCAGAAATAAAGAAAAAATAAAAAGAGCATGTTGATTATATCAAAATTCGGGGGCAACAAAAATCTTAGTTTATCATGAGTAAAGACACTATTGCTGACATAATGACCTCTATACGAAATGCTGACATGACTAAAAAAAGAACAGTTCGAATACCATCTACTAACATCACTGAAAATATTGTTAAAATCCTTTTACAAGAAGGTTTTATTGAAAACGTGAGAAAACATCAGGAAAGCAATAAATATTTTTTGGTTTTAACCCTACGACATAGAAGAAATAGGAAAGGACCATATAGAACTGCTTTAAATTTAAAACGGATCAGCCGGCCCGGTCTACGAATATATTCGAACTATCAACGAATTCCTAGAATTTTAGGTGGGATGGGAATTGTAATTCTTTCTACTTCTCGAGGTATAATGACAGACCGAAAGGCTCGAATAGAAGGAATAGGCGGCGAAATTTTGTGTTATATATGGTAATCTTTCTGATAGCCGAATTATACGCGGAACTTTCATATTTGTGAAAAAAGAGAAATGACAAGTTTATAGTATTACCCCTCTTACATTAGTTGATACGTCAAAGGGATTTTACCTAGAATGAAACGAAACAACAAAAATGGATTCATGAGGGTTTAATTACGGAACAACTTACCAATGGTATGTATCTTACGGGCTCGTTTAGATAATGAAAAGATAATTCTGGGTTTTTTAGTAAAGGATTGGGCGTAGTTTTATACGTAGACTACCAGGAAATATAATAAAAATTGAGTTAAGTCCTTATGATTCAACCAAAGGATAT